ATGAAGACATGGTCTCTCTAGATCCCATTGAATTTCATTCGGAAGAGGAACCTTATAAAGATCGTATTGATTCTTATCAAAGAAAGACAGGATTGACTGAAGCTGTTCAAACAGGCACAGGTCAATTAAACGGTATTCCCGTAGCAATTGGGGTTATGGATTTTCAGTTTATGGGGGGTAGTATGGGATCTGTAGTAGGCGAGAAAATCACCCGTTTGATCGAGTATGCTACCAATCAATGTTTACCTCTTATTTTAGTGTGTGCTTCTGGAGGAGCACGCATGCAAGAAGGAAGTTTGAGCTTGATGCAAATGGCTAAAATATCTTCTGCTTTATATGATTATCAATCAAATAAAAACTTATTCTATGTATCAATCCTTACATCTCCGACTACAGGTGGGGTGACAGCTAGTTTTGGTATGTTGGGGGATATCATTATTGCCGAACCCAATGCCTACATTGCATTTGCGGGTAAAAGAGTAATTGAACAAACATTGAATAAGACATTACCTGAGGGTTCACAGTCGGCTGAATATTTATTCCATAAGGGCTTATTCGATCCAATCGTACCACGTAATCCTTTAAAAGGTATTTTGAGTGAGTTATTTCACCTCCATGTTTTCTTTCCTTTGAATCAAAATTCAATCAAGTAGAGCCTTAATCAAAAAAAAAATTGTATTTGTGATCAACCAGTAGTTATTCATTTAGTTTAAAGGAATCGAATTCAAAATCCAAAGAATGGATTTTTCTGTGGATTATTCTTTTTTTTTTTTTACAGATATTACTAATTAGTAATTAGGAAATCTCTATGAAACAACATAAAAGAGTGAATTCTTTTTTTTTTTATTTGTAAGAAAATCTTTATTCCAGTTAATTAAATTAAAATTATAAGACAAGAAAAATAAAAAATATTAATATAATAAATTAATAAATAAAAAAGTGGATTATCATACATATATTTCATGTCGAAAGATGAAAAATTCTGTTCTACATTCCTTGTCCATATATATATACTCATCTATATATATATAGAATTCTAGATTCATTCTAATTATTAGAGAATTCAAATAATTATACTCATGTAGATATACTTATTATAATTATAGAATTCTTCTAATTCTAAGAAATTTGAATAATTATATATATGAATATATGCATTATAATAATTCTAAGATATTTTTCTAACAATAAATAAGAGATAAAAATATTAATATAATTAGGATAAATAACATAACAATAATAATAAATAACAGGTACAAATATTAAGTCTATTAAATCGAGGTATCCATTCTATGACAACTTTCAACAACTTACCTTCTATTTTTGTGCCTTTAGTGGGCTTAGTTTTTCCGGCAATTGCAATGGCTTCTTTATCTCTTCATGTTCAAAAAAACAAGATTTTTTATTTTTAAATACGATGGTGACAAATCTTCTATATATATATATTTTTTTTAAGAATGCGACTTCTACCATAACACAGATATTTATATTTATTTAGTAGGATAGAGTATAACATATAGCTTACTCTTTCCATAAACGATTATACATGACATCGGAGTAAATGAATTATAAATATTTGAAAAAAAAAAAGAATCGAATAGATGGGAATCGGAGCGAATATCTGAGATATAGATATAAAGTAAATATATCTATATATAAGTATCTATAGGAAATTATATGTCAGTTGATCTTATTATTTTAGATCTAAACAATTCGATGAATTACTCTTAAAGGTTCACATCAGAATAATACTAGTTGATGAGAGTTACTTCGGAAACCAACAAAAGTAAAGTAAAATTTATTTCGGTTATTTTTTTTTATTCTTCCAATTCCAATAAAATGCAATTAGATCTAGTATGAGTTGGCGATCAGAACATATATGGATAGAATTTTTAAGGGGATCTCGAAAAACAAGCAATTTCTGCTGGGCCTTTATCCTTTTTTTAGGTTCATTAGGGTTTTTATTGGTTGGAACTTCCAGTTATCTTGGTAGAGATTTGATATCTTTATTTCCGTCTCAGCAAATCATTTTTTTTCCACAGGGGATCGTGATGTCTTTCTATGGGATCGCAGGTCTCTTTATTAGTTCTTATCTATGGTGCACAATTTTGTGGAATGTAGGTAGCGGTTATGATAGATTCGATAGAAAAGAAGGACTAGCGTCTATTTTTCGTTGGGGATTTCCTGGAAAAAATCGTCGCATTTTCCTCCGATTTCTTCTGAAAGACATTCAATCCATCAGAATCGAAGTGAAAGAGGGTATTTATGCACATCGTGTCCTTTATATAGAAATCAGAGGCCAGGGGGCCATTCCCTTGACTCGTAATGAGAAGAATTTGACCCCACAAGAAATTGAACAAAAAGCTGCAGAATTGGCCTATTTCTTGCGTGTACCAATTGAAGTATTTTGAAAAATGAAGCGAAGAATGAATGCTTTCGTATTCTTAGTTTTTAACACGAGGGAAAAACCGAGAAATTCTTTTTTTTTTTATTTGGAATTAATACGTTAGATACAGATAGATTATATCTTGTAAATTATCTCGACTTTTTTTGTCAATCGAACTTTCTCTTTCTTTTTTTATTCTTTTTGGTATTCCTTAATTATAATTAACAAAATTACCAAAGGATTGGACCACTTATAACGAAAACTTCTGCCTTGTTTTGACACTCATTTTTGACCATAACATCATATAATAGTCTTGAGAAAGTTCTCTTCAATTTTCTTGGACTGGATTGTGGGTAGTAGGCGAATTTTTTTTTTGAAATATTTTCGATTTTGATCGAATAGAAAGGGACTTCTTTCACCTGTAAATCCTAATCCTGAAGTGGTTCTTTCGTGCATTCATCGAAACCGGGCAATTGCTTCAAATTTGAGTAATTGCTATATTTGGAAACAATAGATATTTTTTTTCTTGATTCGAATTTAAAAAGTGGATTCTTTGTTTTTCTATTTTTGTATTGTTTCGAAATTTAAGGACTAACCACTCAAGCACAAATAAAAAACAGAGAATAGATTGATAATAGAATCAATATGACTTGTAATAGAACTTATGTTTGATATGAATATTAAATATTGTATCAAGTTGACGAATGAAGTAGAAGTAAGTTCATAAAAAAAAAAGAAAAGACGAAAAAATGGCAAAAACGAAAGCATTCATTCCCCTTCTATATCTTGCATCTATAGTATTTTTGCCCTGGTGGATCTCTCTTTCATTCAAAAAAAGCCTAGAAGCTTTGGTTACTAATTGGTGGAATACTGGGCAATCTGAAATTTTCTTGAATCATATTCAAGAAAAAAATATTTTTAAAAAAGTTCTAGAATTAGAGGGACTCTTCCTCTTGGACGAAATGATAAAAGAATACCCAGAAACACATCTACAAAAGCTTCCTATCGGAATTTATAAAGAAACAATCCAATTGATCAAGATACACAATCATGATCGTATCCATATGATTTTGTACTTCTCGACAAATATAATCTCTTTTATTATTCTAAGTGCTTATTCTATTCTAGGTAATGAACAACTTTTTCTTCTTAACTCTTGGGTTCAAGAGTTCCTATATAACTTAAGTGATACAATCAAAGCTTTTTCTATTCTTTTATTAACTGATTTATGTATAGGCTTCCATTCGCCCCATGGTTGGGAACTAATGATTGGATCTGTTTACAAAGATTTTGGATTTGCTCATAATGATCAAATTATATCCGGTCTTGTTTCCACTTTTCCAGTCATTCTAGATACAATTTTAAAATATTGGATCTTCCGTTATTTAAATCGTGTATCTCCGTCACTTGTAGTGATTTATCATTCAATAAATGACTAAAAAATGATCCACTGATCCAATTTTCAGGTTTGTTACTTTGTACATAAGTAAAACATTAATAATTTTACTTATTCCTTCTACCCATTCAGGAGAATTCTTCCTAGATTCGAGTAAAATTATTTCAGTAAATAGCAGAATCAGGGATAGGGAACTATACTAGCAACCTACCTAATTTTATTGTAGAAATTTTCGGGATCAATGATTGGACCATGCAAACTAGAAATACCTTTTCTTGGATAAAGGCAGAGATTACTCGATCCATTTTCCTATCGCTCATGATATATATAATAACTGGGGCACCTATTTCAAATGCATATCCCATTTTTGCACAGCAGGGTTATGAAAATCCACGAGAAGCGACCGGCCGTATTGTCTGTGCCAACTGCCATTTAGCTAATAAGCCCGTGGATATTGAGGTTCCACAAGCTGTACTTCCGGATAGTGTATTTGAAGCAGTTGTTCGAATTCCTTATGATAAGCAATTGAAACAAGTTCTTGGGAATGGTAAAAAAGGGGCTTTGAATGTGGGGGCTGTTCTTATTTTACCTGAGGGGTTTGAATTAGCCCCCCCCGATCGTATTTCGCCCGAGATTAAAGAAAAGATAGGCAATCTGTCTTTTCAGAACTATCGTCCCACTAAAAAAAATATTCTTGTGATAGGTCCTGTTCCTGGTCAGAAATATAGTGAAATCACCTTTCCTATTCTTTCTCCGGACCCTGCTACTAAGAAAGATGTTTACTTCTTAAAATATCCCATATATGTAGGTGGGAACAGAGGAAGGGGCCAGATTTATCCCGACGGGAGTAAGAGTAATAATAATGTTTATAATGCTACAGTAGCGGGTATAGTAAGCAAAATAATACGAAAAGAAAAGGGAGGATATGAAATAACCCTAGTGGATACATTGGATGGGCGTCAAGTGGTGGATATTATCCCTCCAGGACCAGAACTTCTTATTTCAGAGGGCGAATCTATCAAACTTGATCAACCATTAACGAGCAATCCTAATGTGGGTGGATTTGGTCAGAGAGAGGCGGAAATAGTACTTCAAGATCCATTACGTGTCCAAGGCCTTTTGTTCTTTTTTGCATCTATTATTTTAGCACAAATCTTTTTGGTTCTTAAAAAGAAACAATTTGAAAAGGTTCAATTGTCCGAAATGAATTTCTAGATC